ATTTGAGGGGGAAATGAGAGATATTTTGTTCCACCACAGAAAATTTTTTGATTCTTGCCTTTCAAAGAATTTCCACGATACATCAGAACAATCATTTATAGGTATAGGATTTAATGATTCCTAAAAGCGGATTTAGTCTTTTATTTGAAAACATTTGATTTCATTTAGTAATAGTAAAAATGATAATAATGAATAGAAAAGGAATAATGTAATGGCTTAGGTCGTAAATCTACGGCCAATTTGCGGTAGAAGAGAAGGTTCCATCGGAACAATTTTTTATTTTAGGATACCCTCGTCTCTTTTTTTTTTTTTTAGGAGGGGGGTGTGGGGAGAAATGACAAAAAGATATTGGAACATCAATTTGGAAGAGATGATGAAGGCCGGAGTTCATTTTGGACATGGTACTAGGAAATGGAATCCTAAAATGGCCCCTTATATTTCTGCAAAGCGTAAAGGTATTCATATTATAAATCTTACTAGAACCGCTCGTTTTTTATCAGAAGCCTGTGATTTGGTTTTTGATGCAGCAAGTAAGGGAAAACAATTCTTAATCGTTGGCACTAAAAATAAAGCAGCTGACCTAGTAGCATGGGCTGCAATAAGGGCTCGGTGTCATTATGTTAATAAAAAATGGCTTGGCGGTATGTTAACGAATTGGTCCACTACAGAAACGAGACTTCATAAGTTTAGAGACTTGAGAACAGAACAAAAAACAGGGAGACTCCATCGTCTTCCGAAAAGAGATGCGGCCGTGTTGAAAAGACAATTATCTCACTTGCAAACATATCTGGGCGGGATTAAATATATGACGGGGTTACCAGATATTGTAATCATCATTGATCAACACGAAGAATATACGGCCCTTCAAGAATGTATCACTTTGGGAATTCCAACAATTTGTTTAATCGATACAAATTGTGACCCCGATCTTGCAGATATTTCGATTCCAGCCAACGATGACGCTATATCTTCAATTCGATTAATTATTAACAAATTAGTATTCGCAATTCGTGAAGGGCGTTCTAGTTTAATAATAAGATAAAAAACTTAACTTACTTTGGGAATTTCATAGAGTTTTGTAATAAGTTACTATTTATGAATCTCAGATACTCTTTTTGGATCTCAAAAAAGAGATAAAAAACTGGGGATATTATGTGATTCGTTGTATTCAAGAATTTAATTGGTATTATAAATATATATGGGATTCAAGTAGTCACGTAGAGAAAGAGACGTTTGAATCAAAATAATTTTCTTTAAAGCTATATTTTTTTAAGAGGGCAATATGAATGTTCTATCCTGTTCTATCAACACACTAAAGGGGTTATACGATATTTCTGGTGTGGAAGTAGGCCAACATTTCTATTGGAAAATAGGAGGTTTTCAAGTCCACGGCCAAGTACTTATTACTTCTTGGGTTGTAATTGCTATCTTATTGGGTTCAGCTACTCTAACTGTTCGGAACCCACAAACCATTCCGACCGGTGGTCAGAATTTCTTCGAATATGTACTTGAATTCATTCGAGATGTGAGTAAAACTCAAATTGGAGAAGAATATGGCCCCTGGGTTCCTTTTATTGGAACAATGTTTCTATTTATTTTTGTTTCTAATTGGTCAGGAGCGCTTTTACCTTGGAAAATCATACAATTACCTCATGGGGAGTTAGCCGCACCCACGAATGATATAAATACTACTGTTGCTTTGGCTTTACTCACGTCAGTGGCATATTTCTATGCGGGTCTTACCAAAAAGGGATTGGGTTATTTCGGGAAATATATTCAACCAACCCCAATCCTTTTACCCATTAACATCTTAGAAGATTTCACAAAGCCTTTATCACTTAGTTTTCGACTTTTCGGAAATATATTAGCTGATGAATTAGTAGTTGTTGTTCTTGTTTCTTTAGTACCTTTAGTGGTTCCTATACCTGTCATGTTCCTTGGATTATTTACAAGTGGTATTCAAGCTCTGATTTTTGCAACTTTAGCCGCGGCTTATATAGGGGAATCCGTGGAGGGCCATCATTGACTAGTTTTTGAAAGATTCTTTTTTAGCTTATCCCAAGGTAATGTATGCGTGGCTCAAAAAAAATCTAATCTAATTAGGAAATCTAAATATACAACTCACTATATACAATCTAGAGTAATAGCCAAAGATATTAGAGTAGAGAGTTGTAAAAAAAAGGGGGAAAGAGATCTAAAAGATCTTTTTCCTAAAATTCTTGGTTGATCCACTTATATTATACCATTCTCTCCTGAATAGATATTCATTTTATATTGCTGGTCGGCCAATCCTAATATTTCCTATTCGGAATCATAATTTGAATAAGAATTCTTGTGGTTTACGAAGTGTGAGTAAAAAAAGAGGGGTGCTCTATAGAAGGATTCCCCTTTCAGTTGATTTTCTTCAGCGATTGACCAAAATAAAATTTTCAGAAATAATAAATTGCGTGAACTTAGATCAATCAAATAATGATATTTCTATCCACTGATTCGGCCTAAGCAATTTGTCTATTTAGATTGTATCCATGCGGGAGAATGATAAAGAAAGGGGAAGAAGTATTTACAAACAAAAAAGGGATTCATAAAAAATAGGGTGATTCGGATCGGAGAGGGAGGTTTTACTAGGTATATTATATGTAAAAAAGCGCTATGCTATAAGTCAACCTGTTTTTCGACGCATAATTCTCGAATTCGATTGAATTTAAGATGAATGAAGAGTTGGTTTACGTTATGGAAGAAAGACGTGTATAGGTGATTGATATTAAATATTGACTAGTTATATATGAACTAAAGAGATATTCAATTTGCCCTACTACTAGAAATTTGATGGCTATTCCAATAGAAGTCTTTCCGTATCCTCTGGGACTGGGAGTTCAATGAATAAACAGATGAAATCAAGAAAAAAAATCGAAGAATTCAAAGAATGGTTCGGAACAAAGAAACGGACGGACGAAAGTCGTACGGATTCGCAAAGACTTTGTCGATAGGAACTAAAAAAGAGATATCGAAGTAAAGTAGTTTTGATCCTTGAATAAGATTATTACTTCAATTTGAAGTTTGTAGTGACTTCGACTGGATGAATTGTAGCGATGTAATATTAAGTTAGAATTCATCGGCTGACTGTATCATTAACCGTTTTTTTTTGTATGAGGAACTTATCATGAATCCACTGATTTCTGCCGCTTCCGTTATTGCTGCTGGATTGGCTGTAGGGCTTGCTTCTATTGGACCTGGAGTTGGTCAAGGTACTGCTGCGGGCCAAGCTGTAGAAGGTATCGCGAGACAGCCTGAGGCGGAGGGAAAAATACGAGGTACTTTATTGCTTAGTCTAGCTTTTATGGAAGCTTTAACAATTTATGGCCTGGTTGTAGCATTAGCACTTTTATTTGCGAATCCTTTTGTTTAATCTTATAAATTCGAAAAAGCAATAACCCACGGGAAGGGCTGATTTGTGGATGAGGAATTAGCATACTCACTCGCTTTCATCCTTTCCGTTCGTAGTCTAAGGAACCCCCTTTTATATTTTTTAGGAAGGGTTTAAATAAATAAATAAAGAAGGGGGTAATTCACCATTTCTAAATCGAATCTTTTTTGGCTCGATTTAGAAATAGTAAAATATATATATATATATATATATCAAATATATCAAAGGGGGGGCAGGGCGATACAAAAAGAACTCTGTTCTTTTTTTTTAGTCTATCTATAAGAGGAGATCATATGAAAAATGTAACCGATTCTTTCGTTTCTTTAGGCCACTGGCCATCCGCCGGGAGTTTCGGGTTTAATACCGATATTTTAGCAACAAATCTAATAAATCTAAGTGTAGTGCTTGGGGTATTGGTTTTTTTTGGAAAGGGAGTGTGTGCGAGTTGTTTATTTCAAGAATAGGCTGGATCCAACCAGCTGTACTTTTTATGTTATAACTAGGAAAAGTAGGTACATTATCTCACGAATGACTTCTGAATAAAGAAATCATATGCAAGAACCATAGCATTTCGTTATCCGTTGGTAAATCCGCTTTGATTCTCTATCAACCAAAAATGTGGGACCATTAACTATGGTTAAAGCTAAATCATTTGAAGTCCAGACGCAGCATGGTACTCTTTCTACCACAATATGAATATTAATATAGAGATGCTTTCAAAATGAATAATTTATCTATATAAGAACACTCATATGGATAAAATGATTTGAACCGCTTATTACAAAAATTGGGATTAAACCCCCTTTTATCCAATGATGAATCGACGACCTATGTATTGTGTATTAAAGGAAGAAAACCCTTTTTGGATTTTTGGATAAAAAAAAAGAAACAACTTTGTTGACAATTACATATTTTTGTTTGGTCAGAAGAGTCCTCCGACTTTTTTGGTTTTGGATTAGTGATTGGTTTTGATATTTTTATTTTGGAATATGAAGAGAGTAGAGGATAGGCTCATTACATTCAAAAAAAGATATGGGAATTTATCATAAGTAATTGAGCGTGAGAGCCAAATGAATCGAAAGATTCATGTTTGGTTCGGGAAGGGATCATGGAAGTTTTTAAATGAATGGAAAGAGAATCTACTTTCATTAAGTGATTTATTAGATAATCGAAAACAGAGGATCTTGAATACTATTCGAAATTCAGAAGAACTACGTGGGGGAGCCATTGAACAGCTGGAAAAGGCCCGGACACGCTTACGAAAAGTGGAAATGGAGGCAGATCAGTTTCGAGTCAATGGATACTCTGAGATAGAGCGAGAAAGAATTAATTTTATTAATTCCACTTCTAAGACTTTGAAACAACTAGAAAATTACAAAAACGAAACTATTCATTTTGAACAACAAAGGGCGATTAATCAAGTCCGACAACGGGTTTTCCAACAAGCCTTACAAGGGGCTCTAGGAACTCTGAGCAGTTGTTTGAACAACGAGTTACATTTACGTACTATACGTGCCAATATTGGCATGTTGGGGGCAATAACCGATTAGTCCTTCGACTCTAGGTATTATTTTTT